GCTATCGTAGCTTAATTAAAGTTTAATACTGAAGATATTAGGATGGGCCCTAGAAAGTCCCGAAAGCACAAAGGTTTGGTCCTGACTTTACTATCAATTGTCCCCTAATTTACACATGCAAGTCTCCGCCTCCCCGTGAGAATGCCCTTAATGTCCTGTCCGGAATTAAGGAGCAGGTATCAGGCACATAATATTTATTAGCCCACAACACCTTGCTCAGCCACACCCCTACGGGTATTCAGCAGTGATAAAATTTAAGCCATAAGTGAAAACTTGACTTAGTTAAGGGTAAGAGGGCCGGTAAAACTCGTGCCAGCCACCGCGGTTATACGAGAGGCTCAAATTGATGAAAAACGGCGTAAAGCGTGGTTAAGAAAACAAGAGATATATGGCCGAACAGCTTCAAAGCAGTTATACGCATTCGAAACCACGAAGAACACCCACGAAAGTTGCCCTAAAAAACTCTGATTCCACGAAAACCATAGAACAAACTGGGATTAGATACCCCACTATGTATGGTCGTTAACATTGATGGTTTTATACCCAAACCATCCGCCCGGGGACTACGAGCAATAGCTTAAAACCCAAAGGACTTGGCGGTGCTTTAGACCCCCCTAGAGGAGCCTGTTCTAGAACTGATAACCCCCGTTTAACCTCACCACCCTTTGTTTAACCCGCCTATATACCACCGTCGTCAGCTTACCCTGTGAAGGAAAGATAGTAAGCATAAATGGCAAAGCCAAAAACGTCAGGTCGAGGTGTAGCGTATGGGGTGGGAAGAAATGGGCTACATTCTCTACTACAGAGGATACGAATTGTAATTTGAAAAAATTACCTAAAGGAGGATTTAGCAGTAAGTAAGGAATAGAGTGCCCTACTGAAAACGGCCCTGAAGCGCGCACACACCGCCCGTCACTCTCTCCAAATAAACCCTAGAAATTACCTAAAATGCTTTTTATAATAAGGGGAGGCAAGTCGTAACATGGTAAGCGTACCGGAAGGTGCGCTTGGATGAATCAGAGCATAGCCAAGTTAGTAAAGCATCTCCCTTACACCGAGAAGTCGCCCGTGCAAATCGGGCTGCCCTGACACCTAACAGCTAGCCTCAAAATTAAAATTTTACTATTATGGAAATAAAAACTCATAATAAACTTAAACAAATCATTTTATCCCCTCAGTACGGGTGACAGAAAAGGAAAAAAGAGCAACAGATAAAGTACCGCAAGGGAACGCTGAAAAAGAAATGAAATAAACCATTTAAGTGCCAAACAGCAGAGCTTACTACTCGTACCTTTTGCATCATGATTTAGCAAGAAAACTACAAGCAAAGAGCCCTTTAGTTTGTAACCCCGAAACTGAGCGAGCTACTCCAAGACAGCCTATAAAGGGCAAACCCGTCTCTGTGGCAAAAGAGTGGGAAGAGCTTTGAGTAGAGGTGATAAACCTACCGAGCCCAGTTATAGCTGGTTGCCTGAGAAATGAATAGGAGTTCAGCCCTTTAATCTTTCCCCCCTCACCTATGCTTACGCTAAAATTGATTAAGGAAGACAAAGGTGTTAATTAAAAGGGGTACAGCCCTTTTGATAGAAGAAACAACTTTAACAGGTGACCCAAGATCATATTACCCAAGGATTTCAAATTAAGTGGGCCTAAAAGCAGCCATCTTAGCAGAAAGCGTTAAAGCTCAAATTAGTCAACATCCTCATATACTGATATTACATCTCCCTCCCTGCCCCTTACCAGGCTGTCTTATGCCTTCATAAGAACAATTATGCTAAAATGAGTAATAAGAAGAATTTAATTCTTCTCCCCAGCACATGTGTAAGTCGGAACGGACCTCCCACCGACTATTAACCGACCCCAAACCCAGAGGGAAATAAGTTAAAGAAACAAGAAAAACACTTATTTTTTATCGTTAACCCCACACAGGCGTGCTCAAAGGAAAGACTAAAAGAGAAGGAAGGAACTCGGCAAACACAAGCCTCGCCTGTTTACCAAAAACATCGCCTCTTGCCCCAAAAATATAAGAGGTCCCGCCTGCCCTGTGACTATAAGTTTAACGGCCGCGGTATTTTAACCGTGCGAAGGTAGCGTAATCACTTGTCTTTTAAATGAAGACCTGTATGAATGGCATCACGAGGGCTTAGCTGTCTCCCATCTCCAGTCAATGAAATTGACCTCCCCGTGCAGAGGCGGGGATAACTACATAAGACGAGAAGACCCTATGGAGCTTTAGACCTAAAGTAAGTCACGTTTAACATGCTACGATAATAGTAAAAACTTAGTGATAATTACTGAAGTGTCTTTGGTTGGGGCGACCGCGGGGTAAAACACAACCCCCATGTGGACCGGGGATATTATCCCTAATACTCAGAGCCTCTACTCCAAGTAACAGAAATTCTGACTTTTCTGATCCGGTATAACCGATCAACGAACCGAGTTACCCTAGGGATAACAGCGCAATCCCCTCTCAGAGCCCATATCGACGAGGGGGTTTACGACCTCGATGTTGGATCAGGACATCCTAATGGTGCAGCCGCTATTAAGGGTTCGTTTGTTCAACGATTAAAGTCCTACGTGATCTGAGTTCAGACCGGAGTAATCCAGGTCAGTTTCTATCTATGATAAGCTCTTTTCCAGTACGAAAGGACCGGAAAAAGGAGGCCCATGCCTAAAGCACGCCTCTCCCCCAACCGCTGAAACCCAATAAAGCGGATAAGGGGGCTTAAAAAGACCCCAAAAAGAATGGGTGTGTTAGAGTGGCAGAGCCCGGACAGTGCAAAAGGCCTAAGCCCTTTCTACAGAGGTTCAAGTCCTCTCTCTAACTATGGTCAACATTGTGGTCAGCTACATCCTCAACCCCCTCATCTATATGGTTCCCGTCCTCCTAGCAGTTGCTTTCTTAACCCTAATTGAACGAAAGGTCCTGGGCTACATGCAACTACGAAAAGGGCCTAACATCGTAGGCCCCTACGGACTCCTTCAACCAATTGCGGATGGTGTGAAATTATTTATTAAAGAGCCTATTCGACCTTCAACATCCTCCCCTGTACTCTTTGTTTTTGCCCCAGTGCTTGCCCTCACTCTTGCATTAACACTCTGAGCCCCCATACCCATGCCTTTCCCTGTTGCTGACCTAAACTTAAGCATCCTATTCGTACTTGCCCTTTCAAGCCTCGCTGTCTACTCAATTTTAGGCTCCGGATGGGCCTCTAATTCAAAATACGCACTAGTAGGGGCCCTCCGTGCCGTCGCCCAAACAATTTCCTACGAAGTCAGCCTGGGCTTAATCTTGCTTAGCGTAATCATCTTTTCAGGAGGCTTTACCCTGCAAACATTCAGCATAACCCAGGAAGCAACATGACTTGCCCTCCCAGCATGACCCCTGGCTGCTATATGATATATCTCCACGCTAGCAGAGACAAACCGGGCACCATTTGATTTAACAGAAGGAGAGTCTGAGCTTGTCTCAGGGTTTAACGTAGAGTATGCAGGAGGTCCCTTCGCATTATTTTTCCTAGCCGAATACGCTAACATCCTTCTTATGAATACCCTATCAGCTGTACTATTCTTAGGATCCTCTTACTCCTTCGCAATGCCTGAATTCACATCGATTACTCTAATAACTAAAGCAGCCCTCTTATCTATAGTTTTCCTCTGGGTCCGAGCATCTTATCCACGCTTCCGTTATGACCAACTGATACACCTAGTGTGAAAGAATTTTTTGCCCTTAACACTCGCTCTAGTTATCTGACATCTCTCGCTCTCAACAGCATGCGCCGGACTTCCACCCCATGCTTAGCGGAGTTGTGCCTGAAGTAAAGGACCACTTTGATAGGGTGAATCATAAGGGTTAAAGTCCCTTCAACTCCTTAGAAAAAGGGGGCTCGAACCCATCCTCAGGAGATCAAAACTCCTAGTGCTTCCACTACACCACTTTCTAGTAAAGTCAGCTAAAATAAGCTCTTGGGCCCATACCCCGAACATGTTGGTTAAATTCCTTCCTTTACTAATGAACCCCTTTATCCTCTCTGTCCTCTTATTAAGCCTGGGCCTGGGCACAACGCTTACCTTTGCAAGCTCGCACTGGCTATTAGCCTGAATAGGCCTAGAGATTAGTACCCTCGCCATCATCCCTCTTATATCCCAACACCACCACCCCCGAGCAGTAGAAGCCACAACCAAGTACTTTATTACCCAGGCGGCTGCAGCTGCCCTTATCTTGTTTGCTAGCACAACGAACGCCTGAATCACAGGCCAATGGGACATTAACTTCCAGCTCCATTCTTTCCCAGCATCTATACTCACCATGGCCCTCGCCCTAAAAATAGGCCTTGCCCCCGTACATTTCTGGCTCCCCGAAGTGCTCCAAGGACTTGACCTAACCACTGGACTAATTCTGTCTACTTGACAAAAGCTAGCCCCATTTATTTTAATGTGCCAAATCATGCCCGTGAACTCTGCCTTAATAACTTTCTTAGGGGTAGCCTCTACGCTTGTTGGAGGGTGAGGGGGACTTAATCAAACCCAACTACGTAAGATTCTGGCCTACTCATCAATTGCTCATCTTGGCTGAATAATGCTAGTAATACAATTTAACCAACAATTGGCCCTCCTCGCCTTAATAATCTACATCCCTATAACCTTTTCAACTTTCCTAATCTTCAAAACTAGCTCCTCCACAACTGTAAATACACTGGCTGCCTCCTGAGCTAAAACCCCTGCCTTAACAGCAATTGCCCCAATAATTCTTCTTTCCCTTGGAGGCCTCCCACCTCTCTCAGGCTTCATGCCCAAATGAATAATTCTCCAAGAATTAACAAAACAGGACCTCCCTCTAACTGCCTCCATCGCCGCCTTAAGCGCACTACTCAGCCTTTACTTTTATCTCCGTGTGTCATACGCAATAACTTTAACCATTTCACCCAACAACCTAAATGCCACAACCCCCTGACGGCTACGAACAACAGCCTCCACACTCCCCCTCGCTATTTCAACAACAATCTCTGCTATGCTCCTCCCGTTAGCTCCAGCGACCTTGGCCCTATTGACCCTTTAGAGGCTTAGGATGAATTAGACCAAGGGCCTTCAAAGCCCTCAGTGGAGGTGAAAATCCTCCAGCCCCTGATAAGATCTGCGGGATACTACCCCACATCTTCTGTATGCAAAACAAATACTTTAATTAAGCTAAGACCTTTTCTAGATAGAAAGGCCTCGATCCTTTAAACTCTTAGTTAACAGCTAAGTGCTCAAACCAGCGAGCATCTATCTACTTTCCCCCCGCTGTAACGCGGGGAAGCGGGGGGAAAGCCCCGGCAAACGTTAGTCTGCGTCTTCAGATTTGCAATCTGACGGGGTAACGCTCCAGAGCTTGGCAAGAAGAGGGCTCAAACCTCTGTATGTGGGGTTACAATCCACCGCTTACTCAGCCACCCTACCTGTGGCAATCACCCGCTGATTTTTCTCGACCAATCACAAAGACATTGGCACCCTCTATCTCGTATTTGGTGCCTGAGCCGGCATAGTCGGAACAGCCTTAAGCCTGCTCATTCGAGCAGAACTAAGTCAACCCGGCGCGCTCCTCGGTGATGATCAGATCTACAATGTGATCGTTACAGCACACGCTTTCGTAATAATTTTCTTTATAGTAATGCCGCTAATAATTGGGGGCTTCGGGAACTGACTTATCCCTCTAATGATCGGCGCCCCTGACATAGCCTTCCCCCGAATAAATAACATAAGCTTCTGACTTCTCCCTCCCTCGTTCCTTCTTCTTTTAGCATCCTCTGGTGTAGAAGCCGGAGCCGGAACAGGCTGAACTGTATATCCCCCTCTAGCAGGCAACCTCGCTCACGCCGGGGCCTCTGTTGATCTCACTATTTTCTCCCTCCATCTGGCAGGGATTTCATCAATTCTTGGGGCAATTAATTTTATTACCACAATCATCAACATGAAACCTCCGGCAATCTCACAATACCAAACACCGCTCTTTGTGTGGGCCGTCCTTATTACAGCCGTGCTTCTATTACTGTCTCTGCCCGTTCTAGCTGCCGGGATTACAATACTCCTAACTGACCGAAATCTTAACACATCCTTCTTTGACCCTGCTGGAGGAGGTGATCCTATTTTATACCAACACTTATTCTGATTCTTCGGCCACCCCGAAGTATATATTCTTATTTTACCTGGCTTTGGGATGATTTCTCACATTGTAGCATACTATTCAGGCAAAAAAGAACCCTTCGGGTATATGGGCATGGTCTGAGCTATGATGGCCATCGGCCTTCTCGGCTTTATCGTTTGAGCCCACCACATGTTTACAGTCGGAATGGACGTAGACACACGGGCCTACTTTACATCCGCAACCATAATTATCGCGATCCCAACAGGTGTAAAAGTGTTTAGCTGACTAGCAACCCTACACGGAGGCTCAATTAAATGAGAAACGCCCCTCCTCTGAGCTTTAGGCTTTATTTTCCTCTTTACAGTAGGAGGGCTAACAGGCATCGTACTAGCCAACTCCTCCCTAGATATTGTACTCCACGACACATACTACGTAGTAGCCCACTTCCACTACGTCTTATCTATGGGGGCTGTATTTGCTATCATGGCCGCCTTCGTCCATTGATTCCCTTTATTTACAGGCTACACCCTTCATGATACTTGAACAAAAATCCACTTCGGGGTAATATTCGTGGGTGTCAATCTTACATTCTTCCCCCAACACTTCTTAGGCCTCGCAGGCATGCCACGACGGTATTCCGACTACCCTGATGCCTACACACTATGAAATACAGTTTCCTCTATCGGATCCCTAATCTCATTGATAGCCGTGATTATGTTCCTCTTTATTTTATGAGAAGCTTTCGCTGCCAAACGAGAGGTAATAGCAGTTGAATTAACTACAACTAACGTTGAGTGACTCCACGGCTGCCCTCCCCCTTACCACACATTCGAGGAGCCCGCCTTTGTCCAAATCCAAACCCGCTAGCCCGAGAAAGGAGGGAATCGAACCCCCATCTACTGGTTTCAAGCCAATCACATGACCACTCTGTCACTTTCTTAATGGGCTACTGGTGAAATATCACACTGCCTTGTCAAGGCAGAATTGTGGGTTAAAACCCCGCGTAGCCTTAGCGAAAGCTAGTATGGCACACCCCTCACAACTAGGATTCCAAGACGCGGCATCACCCCTAATAGAAGAATTATTACACTTCCATGACCACGCCCTAATAATCGTATTTTTAATTAGTACCCTCGTACTTTACATTATTGTCGCAATAGTCTCTACTAAACTGACAAACAAATACATTCTAGATTCTCAAGAAATCGAAATCATCTGAACTGTTCTTCCTGCTGTTATCCTTATCCTAATTGCACTCCCATCATTACGCATTCTTTACCTTATAGACGAAATTAATGACCCCCATCTCACTATTAAAGCTATGGGTCACCAATGATATTGAAGCTACGAATATACCGACTATGAAGACCTCGGTTTTGACTCTTATATAATCCCCACACAAGACTTAGCCCCAGGTCAGTTCCGACTATTAGAAGCAGACCACCGCATAGTGGTCCCCGTTGAATCCCCAATCCGAATCCTGATCTCAGCAGAGGACGTCCTCCACTCATGAGCCGTTCCCGCTCTCGGAATCAAAATAGACGCAGTCCCAGGCCGTCTAAACCAAACAGCCTTTATTACCTCCCGCCCTGGAGTTTTCTATGGACAATGTTCAGAAATCTGCGGCGCAAACCATAGCTTTATGCCCATCGTAGTTGAAGCAGTCCCTCTAGAACACTTTGAATCCTGATCCTCTTTAATACTTGAAGACGCCTCACTAAGAAGCTAATATGGGTTAAGCACCAGCCTTTTAAGCTGGAAGTAGGTGATCCCCAACCACCCTTAATGAAATGCCCCAGTTAAATCCCGCCCCTTGATTTATAATCTTTATGTTTACATGAGCAATTTTTCTAACTATTCTTCCCCCAAAAGTAATAGCACACACCTTCCCCAGCGAACCTTCTCCTCAAGGTATAACAACTCTTAAAACCACCCCCTGAAACTGACCATGACACTAAGCCTTTTCGATCAATTTTCTAGCCCCTCTTTCCTTGGTATCCCTATAATTCTAATAGCATTACTCTTGCCCTGACTTCTCATCCCCACACCAACCTCCCGATGACTAAACAACCGAGTCCTCTCCCTCCAAGGATGATTCATTGCTCGCTTCACTAGCCAGCTGTTCCTACCCCTAAACGTAGGAGGACATAAATGAGCCCCTCTACTTGCCGCACTAATAGTATTCCTGCTCAGCCTTAATATGCTCGGCCTAATGCCTTACACCTTCACACCCACAACACAACTATCACTGAATATAGGACTGGCTGTGCCACTATGACTGGCAACTGTCCTTATCGGAATACGAAACCAACCAACCCATGCTCTAGGACATTTTCTCCCAGAAGGTACTCCCACAGCACTAATTCCCGTCCTAATCATCATCGAAACAATTAGCCTATTCATCCGACCTCTCGCTCTAGGCGTTCGACTTACAGCCAACCTGACGGCAGGACATTTATTGATTCATCTAATTTCCTCAGCAGCCTTCGTCCTCATGCCTATGATACCCACAGTTGCTATTCTTACAGGCATTCTCCTTCTGATACTCACAATGCTCGAGGTAGCCGTCGCAATAATTCAAGCCTACGTATTTATTCTTCTACTAAGCCTCTATCTACAAGAAAACGTTTAATGACCCACCAAGCTCATGCATACCACATAGTAGACCCCAGCCCTTGACCCCTAACAGGCGCAGTAGCTGCACTTTTAATGACATCTGGCCTTGCCGTATGGTTCCATTTTCACTCAACAACCCTGATAACTTTAGGAACAATCCTCCTTTTATTAACAATATACCAGTGATGACGAGATATTATCCGGGAAGGGACCTTCCAAGGCCACCACACTCCCCCAGTTCAAAAAGGTCTTCGATACGGAATAATTTTATTTATTACATCAGAGGTTTTCTTTTTCCTAGGCTTTTTCTGAGCCTTCTACCATGCAAGTCTTGCACCTACCCCCGAACTAGGGGGCTGCTGACCTCCCACAGGTATTACTACGCTTGACCCCTTTGAAGTCCCCCTACTTAACACCGCCGTTCTTTTAGCCTCTGGAGTAACAGTAACATGGGCCCATCATAGCATCATAGAAGGAGAACGAAAACAAGCAATTCATTCTCTCACTCTCACCATCCTTCTAGGCTTCTACTTCACCTTCCTTCAAGCTATAGAATATTATGAAGCACCTTTTACAATCGCCGACGGCGTCTACGGCTCAACCTTCTTTGTTGCAACTGGCTTCCATGGACTCCACGTAATCATTGGCTCAACATTCCTGGCTGTTTGTCTACTCCGCCAAATCCGTTATCATTTTACATCCGAACACCACTTCGGCTTTGAAGCAGCAGCATGATATTGACATTTTGTAGACGTTGTCTGACTCTTCCTATACATCTCAATCTATTGATGAGGCTCATAATCTTTCTAGTACTAAGGAGTATAAGTGGCTTCCAACCACATGGTCTTGGTTAAAGTCCAAGGAAAGATAATGAACTTAATTTCAACGGTTATCCTTATTTCCTCAGCACTATCTCTAGTTCTTATCCTAGTGTCCTTCTGACTACCCCAACTAAACCCTGACTACGAGAAACTATCCCCTTACGAATGTGGATTTGACCCCCTAGGAAGCGCCCGCCTGCCATTCTCCCTACGATTCTTTTTAATCGCTATCTTATTCCTTCTTTTTGATCTAGAAATTGCACTCCTGCTCCCCCTTCCCTGAGGGGACCAACTAAGCAACCCTTCCCTAACCTTCGCGTGAGCAACCTCTGTTCTAGCTCTACTAACACTTGGCCTTATTTACGAATGACTTCAAGGGGGCCTAGAATGAGCTGAATAGGCAATTAGTCTAAGTAAAATACTTGATTTCGGCTCAAGAGTCTGTGGTTAAAGTCCACAATTGCCTAATGACCCCCACCCACTTTACAGTCTCCTCAGCCTTTCTATTGGGTTTAATAGGCTTAGCGTTTCATCGAACACATCTTCTCTCCGCCCTTCTCTGTTTAGAAGCTATGATACTTGCCCTATTTATTGCACTCTCCCTTTGAGCCCTACAGTTGGACGCCACTGGCTACTCAACAGTCCCTATATTAATACTTGCTTTCTCCGCTTGTGAAGCGAGTGCAGGACTGGCCCTACTAGTAGCCACAGCCCGTACCCACGGGACAGACCACATACAAGCCCTAAACCTTCTACAATGCTAAAAATTCTCATCCCTACTTTATTCCTCCTCCCAACTACATGGTTAACATCAAGCAAATGATTGTGGCCCACAGCCCTGACCCAAAGCATATTAATTGCCCTAATCAGCATTACATGACTAAATAATACTACCGACACCGGATGAACTGCTCTTAACTCCTACATCGGCACGGACCCCTTATCTACTCCACTACTTGTCCTCTCCTGCTGACTTCTCCCATTAATACTTCTGGCTAGCCAGAATCACCTCTCAACAGAGCCCCTCAACCGCCAACGAATATACATCACCCTGCTTGCCACTCTCCAGCTTTTTCTTATTCTGGCCTTCGGTGCTACCGAAATAATTATATTCTATGTTATATTTGAGGCGACCCTAATTCCCACCCTCCTAGTAATCACCCGCTGAGGCAACCAAACAGAGCGACTTAACGCAGGTACTTACTTTTTGTTTTATACTTTAGCAGGGTCCCTCCCCCTTTTAGTCGCGCTTCTAATGCTCCAAAACAACACGGGCACTTTATCACTCTTAATTATCCCCTACGCCAAACCTTTACTACTTATACCCTTCGGCAGTAAAATCTGATGGGCTGCGTGCATAATCGCTTTCTTAGTTAAAATACCCCTCTATGGCATGCACCTCTGACTTCCTAAAGCTCACGTAGAGGCCCCCGTCGCAGGCTCAATAGTTCTTGCTGCCGTCCTATTAAAACTAGGGGGATACGGCATAATGCGTCTAATAATTGTGCTTGATCCCCTCTCAAAAGAAATAATTTATCCCTTTATTGTCCTCGCTCTTTGAGGTGTAATCATAACCGGCTCTATCTGCTTACGTCAAACAGACCTAAAGTCCCTAATCGCCTACTCCTCTGTTAGCCATATAGGTCTTGTAGCAGGGGGAATTTTAATCCAAACCCCTTGAGGATTTACCGGTGCTTTAATTTTAATAATCGCACATGGCCTGGCCTCCTCAGCCCTCTTCTGTCTCGCCAATACCAACTATGAACGAACCCACAGCCGAACGATACTCTTAGCCCGAGGCCTCCAAATTGCCCTCCCGCTCATAACTACGTGATGATTTATTGCTAGCTTAGCCAACCTCGCTCTTCCTCCCCTGCCTAATCTTATGGGTGAACTAATAATTCTCACTTCTTTATTCAACTGATCTGCATGAACTCTAATTCTCACCGGAATTGGCACTCTAATTACAGCCGCCTATTCTCTCTACATGTTCCTAATGAGCCAACGAGGGCCCCTGCCTCAACATATACTAGCCCTGCCTCCCTCCTACACACGAGAGCACCTGCTGATGGCCCTCCACTTGCTCCCTCTTTTACTTATTATTCTTAAACCAGCCCTACTGTGAGGCTGATTTGCCTGTAGATTTAGTTTAACCAAGACATTAGATTGTGATTCTAAAAATAGAGGTTAAACTCCTCTAATCCACCGAGAGAGGCCCGACGGCAATGAAGACTGCTAACTATCACCCCCTTGGTTAGACCCCAAGGCTCCCTCGAAGCTCCTAAAGGATAATAGCTCATCCGTTGGTCTTAGGAACCAAAAACTCTTGGTGCAACTCCAAGTAGCAGCTATGCACCCTACAACTTTAATATATACTTCAAGCCTCTTACTGATATTTGCTGTCTTGCTTTATCCCCTGCTGGTTACCTTTACATCTCTGCCTCTAAATAACGACTGAGCCTCATCCCACGCAAAAACGGCGGTAAAGTCCGCTTTCTTAATTAGCCTGGCCCCTCTTTCTCTATTTCTTAGCTCCGGCATAGAAACTGTAACTTCTTCGTGAACCTGAATGGTCACAACAACACTAGACATCACTCTAAGCTTTAAATTTGACCACTATTCTATTATCTTTATTCCCATTGCCCTCTATGTGACCTGGTCTATTTTAGAATTTGCCACCTGATATATGCACTCAGACCCCCTTATTAACCGATTCTTTAAATATCTCCTAACCTTCCTTGTAGCGATACTAATTCTAGTTTCCGCCAACAACCTCTTCCAACTCTTCATCGGCTGAGAAGGGGTAGGCATTATATCTTTCCTACTAATCGGGTGATGACACGGCCGAGCGGACGCAAACACCGCAGCCCTGCAAGCAGTCCTCTACAACCGAGTGGGAGACATCGGACTCATCCTTGGTATAGCATGATTGGCCACTAACGTCAACAGCTGAGACATCCAACAGATATTCATTTTAAGTAAGGGCTTAGACTTAACTTTGCCCCTTCTAGGGCTGATCTTAGCTGCTACTGGCAAATCTGCCCAGTTCGGACTTCACCCATGACTCCCTGCTGCAATAGAGGGCCCCACACCAGTGTCTGCCCTACTTCATTCTAGCACAATGGTCGTTGCAGGAATTTTTCTCCTAATTCGGCTCAGTCCCCTTATAGAAAATAACCAAACTGCCCTTTCCCTTTGCCTTTGCCTCGGAGCACTAACCACTATATTTACAGCCACCTGCGCTCTTACCCAAAATGATATCAAGAAAATTGTTGCCTTTTCAACTTCTAGCCAGCTAGGCCTAATAATGGTAACCATTGGCTTAAACCAACCACAGCTAGCCTTTCTTCACATTTGTACACACGCTTTCTTCAAAGCCATACTATTCTTGTGCTCAGGCTCAGTAATCCACAGCCTAAACGACGAGCAGGACATCCGGAAGATGGGTGGACTTCATCACTTAACCCCTTTTACTTCCTCCTGCCTCACAGTGGGAAGCCTAGCCTTAACAGGTACTCCCTTCCTTGCAGGCTTTTTCTCCAAAGACGCAATTATCGAAGCCCTAAACACATCTCACGTAAACGCCTGAGCCCTCGCCCTCACACTTATCGCCACCTCTTTCACCGCCATCTATAGTCTACGAGTTATCTTCTTTGTTACAATAGGCACACCCCGATTTCTCCCCCTCTCTCCTATTAACGAGAATAACTCGGCAGTGATTAACCCCCTTAAACGGCTAGCATGAGGAAGCATCTTTGGAGGCCTCTTAGTGATACTAAACATCAATCTTTTTAAAACCCCCATTTTGACCATGCCCACAGAACTCAAACTTGCAGCCCTAGCTGTCTCCGTCCTCGGATTATTAACCGCCTTAGAATTAGCCACCCTCACAAGTAAACAATTAAAGATTACACCGCTACGAACCCCTCACCACTTTTCGGCTTCTCTAGGGTTCGTCCCCGCAATCATCCACCGCCAAGCTCCACAACTTAGTCTTCTTCTAGGCCAAAAAATTGCTAGCCAAATAGTAGACCAAACATGACTAGAGAAAACGGGCCCCAAGGCAATCGCCAATGCTACTACTCCCCTCGCCTCCACAACAAGCAACATACAACAAGGACTCATTAAAACTTACCTAACTCTTTTCCTAATAACCCTTGTGCTAGTAACCCTAATTTCTGCTGCCTAACAGCACGCAAGGCCCCCCGAGCGAGCCCCCGAGTTAGTTCTAATACCACAAGAAGTGTTAGTAAAAGAACCCAAGCACTCGCCACGAGCAACCCTCCCCCCAAAGAATATATTAAGGCTACTCCTCCCGAGTCTGCAGCCACAACGGAAAATTCAATTAATTCATCAACAGGCACCCACATCGCCTCATACCACCCTTCTCAAAATCAAGAGCCTGCCCCCACCACCAGCAGTAAGTACCCCAGAACTGACCCCAGTACCGACCACTCCCCTCAAGCTTCAGGGTACGGCTCCGCGGCCAAAGCCGCACAGTAAGCGAATACAACAAGCATTCCCCCCAAATAAATTAAAAAAAGCACGAGGGATAAAAATGACCCTCCATGTCCTATCAAAATAACGCACCCTACGCCTGCTACTAGAACAAGACCCAGGGCAGCGAAATACGGGGAAGGGTTTGAGGCTACTGAAATAACACCAAGAACTATCCCAACTAAAAGAGTCAATATAATATACGCCATAATTCTTGCCCGGATTTTAACCAGGACTAATGACTTGAAAAACCACCGTTGTTATTCAACTACAAGAACCTTAATGGCCAGCCTTCGGAAAACCCACCCAATCCTAAAAATTGCTAATGACGCACTAGTTGATCTCCCCGCCCCCTCTAACATCTCAGTATGATGAAACTTTGGCTCTCTCCTAGGCCTTTGCTTGGCTACTCAGCTTCTAACAGGGCTCTTTCTAGCCATACACTATACTTCAGATATCGAAACAGCTTTCTCGTCCGTAGTCCACATCTGCCGCGATGTAAATTACGGCTGATTAATCCGAAATATGCACGCTAACGGTGCCTCTTTCTTCTTTATTTGCCTTTATATACATATCGCCCGAGGGCTCTACTACGGCTCTTATCTTTTTGTGGAGACATGAAATATCGGAGTTGTTCTTTTCCTTCTAGTAATAATAACCTCTTTCGTAGGCTACGTCCTCCCCTGAGGACAGATATCCTTCTGAGGCGCCACTGTCATTACTAACTTAATATCAACTGTCCCCTACGTAGGGGACGCCCTAGTACAATGAATCTGAGGGGGTTTCTCAGTCGATAACGCTACATTAACCCGGTTCTTTGCATTCCACTTCCTCTTCCCATTTGTTGTTGCAGCTTTTACAATACTCCACCTGCTCTTTCTTCACGAAACAGGCTCAAATAACCCCACAGGCATCAACTCAAACGCGGACAAAATCCCCTTCCACCCTTACTTCACCTACAAAGACCTCCTTGGGTTCGCTGTCATGCTTCTTGGACTAACTTCCCTCGCTCTCTTTGCACCCAACCTGCTTGGAGACCCAGACAACTTTACACCTGCTAACCCCATTGTCACCCCTCCCCATGTAAAGCCCGAATGGTACTTCTTGTTTGCTTATGCTATTTTACGCTCTATTCCTAACAAACTTGGAGGTGTCCTTGCACTACTATTTTCTATTCTAGTTCTTATAGTTGTGCCCTTCCTACACACCTCCAAGCAGCGGGGCCTAACATTCCGCCCCCTTACCCAAATGCTATTCTGAGTGCTCGTCGCAGACATACTAATTCTTACATGAATTGGAGGAGTACCCGTAGAACACCCCTTTATTATTATCGGACAAGTGGCATCAGTACTGTACTTCTCCCTATTCCTAGTTTTGTTCCCCCTTGCAGGAATAACTGAAAACAAGGCCCTTGAATGAAACTGCCCTAGTAGCTCAGTATAGAGCGCCGGCCTTGTAAGCCGGAGGCCGGAGGCTAAATTCCTCCCTAGTGCTACGCGCATATGCTCCGGGCACTGCCCCATAATGCTAAAACATTCCTGTCAGAGAGAGGAGATTTTAACTCCCACCACTAGCTCCCAAGGCTAGAATTCTAAATTAAACTACCCTCTGGGACAAATCCCGGGCACAAAAGAATTTAACCAAAAAATTTTAGCTAAAATTTTTGTAATATTTAGCCCCCCCCCCCCCCCCCAATGTCCTTATAAATACTATGTCTTTTAGAAGTACATATGTATAATCACCATTAATTAACTTAACCAAACAAGGACTAATAATTATGAAAAAACGAGCATTCAGGGAAAACCATAACTAAATTAATAGGACTTATATGGTCAATTTAACCATATTATGATATATCGTTCATGAAATTGTAAACCAGCTATCAAGACTTTCCATATCGGGTATTTAACATCTTCACTCAGCGATAACCGGACGTTCCTCGTGTTGTGGACTGTCCAATGAAGGTGAGGAGCCCGAATCGAAGATTCACCGCCCCGTGACACGTTTCCTGGCTAATCTGCCTAGCTTCAGGTCCATTACTAGGTAGTCGCTCAAAACTTGCACTTTTGTCCATCTCTTAATGTCTATACACATAAATACTATAATCACTCCCCATGCCGGGCGTTCTTTCTAATGGGCTACGGGTTTCTTTTTTTTTTTCAAGTCACTTTACATTCCAGAGTGCAGCGCGGCAAAGCCGGACAAGGTGGAACTAGCTCTCGGTGTAAAGAAATATAAAAAAATCTATTTAGGTCCCGACGTGAATTACATTGCATATTCTTCTTTCAAGAGCATAATGTGATATTTTTCCTCGAAGAGTTCCTGTTCTGCCCCCTTTTGTCTTCCAAAGTTTTTTTGCGTAAACCCCCCCTCCCCCCAGTTCTCCTGAGATTACTAAGACTCCTGCAAACCCCCCGGAAACAGGAAAATCTCGAGAACTGGCTTTTTTTACCAAGATTTGACTAAAAATTTTATAAATTTGTTGTTATTACATTATTGCAAATTATTTAAATTT